TTATTGTATACGAATGGACCATTTGTCGAACAAGGGAGTGAGACGTAATCAAGATAGGATCAGAATCATGAAAATTGGAGTGAGTGCTTACGTGTTCCGACGGGGGACTTAATGAAATAGGAGAAGAAGGTTCATTTAAATAACAAGTTATATCTTTTCTTTTGCTGGGGGAATCGTTACTGACAGTTCCGGCCCGAAAGAGCCATTGAAGTCGGAACATAAAAATAAGTTGAATTGTGGAAGAATCCATAACTCCATTTTTTTTTATTCCAGTAAAGTAAGTCAATCGATAAAAGGAAAAACAAAGAATAATAAGAAATGACACTCCTGTCATAGGAATGGAAATAGCCCTTCTTGCTGCTTCAATAACAAGTATTTTCGTTTTCAAATCAGATAAATCATTTGATCTATGATTTATTGGAACAAAACAAGGAATGGCCTGGCTAGGTATAGGTACTGGCCAGGCCGGGGGAATAAAAGAACCTTTCGTACGAAATCAAAGAGGTACTCTTTCTATTGGAGATATCTGTTTCGAATCCTTATCTAAATGCAATTGCTGATAAAATTCGTATATATATAGAATAAAGAAAAGAAAGATAAAGAAAGACTTTTATCAATCTTTACTTCACGCGTCACATATGAATTATCCTTTTGTAATTGGGAGAGATGGCTGAGTGGACTAAAGCGACGGATTGCTAATCCGTTGTACGAGTTATTCGTACCGAGGGTTCGAATCCCTCTCTCTCCGTTCCCTCTGATCACTTGAGAGTTATCTTTCTAATTCGAAAAAATCTCGAGCCCTTGTTATCTTAGTTAAATGTATGGAATAGAGAAAATCATAAGAAAATTCAGAAATCAAGCAACGAAAAACTTCTGATTTTTTTATTTTATTCCTCGCGTCCAGGATTACGTCCTGGATCATTAGATAGGAATCCGAAGATGAAGAGAGAAACAAAGAATATCACTACTGTGTAAACGAAGAGTTTGAGAGTAAGCATTACACAATCTCCAAGATCATTTTTGGGGGAAATAAGGGAATAGATTCTCTATTTTTGTACCACATATCCCATTTTGACACCAAGAAATGGAGTGGTTTCTAGAAAAGAAAGGAATTTGCAGGAATTCATTTGTAATAAGATTCTGATTCCTTCGTTACCAAAATGATCTTTCATACCCACAATTAGGTATTGTGAGGGACCATACATAAGGTCTTTGACTTCCGGAAAGTCAGAATGAGAAAATGAGGTGATCCAGATTCATCGCGGCTATCCAAAAGAATTTCAATGTTTGAATCGAGAGTTCATAATGTAAGATTTATCTGATCTTATCAATTGTTAGAATAGAATTTTTCCCTTTTTAGCGAATCAATCATGAATGTTTCTAGGACAGTATTAAAGATCTCATCGAAAACTTACAGCAGCTTGCCAAACAAGGGCTAAGAGAAAAAAGAGTACAGGTATGACTGGCATAACATCTACGATTGGATTGAAAAAAGCATAAGCCTCGGGTAATTTGGCGAAGAAAAAGCTACTCGAATGAAGGGCAGAATTAATACAGATACAGATTAAACTAAAGATATTAAGCATAACAAAAATTTCGCTCTTGTGGAGAATTTCATTATTAGTGAGTTGGGGAAAAATGAAGAAAGAAGAGAAGATAGGCCAAACAAAAAATCCTTCTTTTTCTTTGAACTCCCCCAATCAAAAATCCTTCAATTCTCAAATGAGAATAGAAGGAATCATACTTTCATACAATATCTTAATTGAATTATAGATAATGATCAATGAATTTCTTTTGATTCTACATCTACACGTGTCGAATCCTAGCAACAACCTATTCCATAGATATTTGGGCTGGAATTGACGAACAACCAATATCCATATTAGTGTTATTAGTGTCAAATAGAAATCTCAATGGGGCGTGGCCAAGCGGTAAGGCAACGGGTTTTGGTCCCGTTACTCGGAGGTTCGAATCCTTCCGTCCCAGACCAATTCTATCAGAACAAAGATTGTGCTCTTTTCTTTAACAATCCTCTGTTTAAGAGTGTAATGTTGGATACAATGTGATTCAATCTTTCTTTCTGATTTCTAATGATTCAGAGAAGAATCATATCCTACCTTTCGATCCTGTTTCTGTTTCTCACAAACAGAAACAGAATCGAGTGTCAATGACACGTGGATGGAAATAAATATCTTTTTGATATAGGTAGGATGGGAACAAATATCAAAGTTCCATTCAAAAAAAAAAAGGATTGGGTGGCCATTCAGCGTATGCCCGTCTCCCCCCCGCTCATATTCATATTGAAGTTAGTTAGTCATTTAGAGAAACTTTATGCCCCCTATTTATCAAATTTTGATTCCCACATGATGCATTCTGAGTCGACATGCGGAAGAAAGGTAAAGTAAATAGAATAGGGGTAAATGACTAATTTTATGTGGATCCTGAATTCTAAACAGGAGGAGTTCTTGGTACTAATTCCATCACTGGGATTAAAGCTCCTAAGACTGGGGTGGGGCAAAATAAAATGGAAACACCGAATGAATCTGGACCCATTCGGCTTTGTACCTATACAAGATGGTATAGCATCCCATAAGAGGATCTTTTTTTGATTGGCTTTGAGTATGATTCATGATCCCCATAGAATTCGTGTAGATACGAGTTAATTAGCAAAGGAAGGTATCAATTTCAATCAATATCTGTGTCATCCGGATCTCATTAACAAACAATAAAGTTCAATACGGAACAGATGTATTTTCTTTGGACTTAATTGCTTTTATTTTGCATCAGGCTCCAATGAATAATTGGAAATCAATGTAACGATGGGGGGGGGATTCATAGATTCCATTCACTTTAGTTTATCTTTATGGAAATGGAAAAATTTCTGAACCTGAAATAAAGCAAAATCCGTAGAAAATGAACCATGCCCATATGTAGTTTTATTGTTCTATTTCAGTGACACCGGTATTTCGGTTTCGGTGAAAAAGATTTGTGATCTCTTAAATATACACGATGACCCCCGGTGACAATTGTTCGGTGTATCTGATGGATACGGAAAGGTCATACTCCTACGATTTGGATTTTCTCAATCAGATGAAAGAATAGCGACCTTAATCTTATCTTCCATAAGCTCTTTTCTATCCATCCCCATGAAAACAACTAAATTGGATTTTTTTCTCGACCCATCCATCTGATTTAAATCATTGATGATTCAATTGGAAAAGAAACATGGATTTCTCTTATGATGATCGAATTCGCGTCTCTTTAATCAATGAGATATCTGCTAAACTTTTTAGTTACTCGTTGTGATTGTGCCGACTTGTTGATTTGATTGATTTAGAGATCAAATGAAATTCAGTCTTTACAGGAAAACTTATTTATAGTAATGATAATGATGTCGAAGTAGGAAATTCTTGAAACCATTTTCTTTTTTATGATTCCTTACCTTATAAATCCTCGCTATTCGAAGAAGTGTGAGATTGGTGAATCTATCCTATCGAGTCACTTGCGACTTTTCCGGGTCATTAGAATAGCTTATTTGGTTAATGACTCATTTTATTTTGTTCCAGTATTGGTAATCGAATTAAAGACTCGTCTTTAGTTTAGTTGTTCGAGAAAGAATTGGAATTGGATCTTTCATGATTGATCGTCCCGAACAATATAACAATATGTTGAAGATGTAGATGTAAATAAGTGTTAAGCAACTCATTTCTTCGTGTTTTTTATAAATGTGTTTCATTCCTATAAAAGAATATGGGTTAATTTGGCTTTTTGCTGAGATTTCCCCAGAGAAATACCTATTCATACATATATAAAAAGAAAGTATGGACTACTATGCACCGATGGAGCCAATGACTATTCATGATTCCATATTGAATCAATTCCATACCGGTCCAAATTAGAGGAATGTTATGGTAAAACTTCGTTTGAAACGATGTGGTAGAAAGCAACGTGCGACTTGAAGGACATGATCGGCTGTGGATTCTTGCATCCACCATTTTTTTATATATCAATGAAGATGCTCTTGGCTCGACATAGTTTGTTCTGTGCCACCAGGACCCCATTGGGGGGGTTGTAAATAGTACATGATGGAGCTCGAGCATAAATTCTTGATTCATTTATCAGAGGGAAGGATCTAGGGTTAGTGCCAGTCAATAAGTTGGAACAACTTCGTAAGTATATCTTCGATATAGAAATCGCAAATTCGAACAAGTTTCAAATAAAAAAGCAAAAAAAGGAAAATTTGTCGGAATTGGTAAAACTATTTCGATCAAAAGTGTATCACAGGGGAATCAACCATTTGTATGATTCTTCAATAGAAAGAACAAAAGGTATGTTGCTGCCATTTTGAAACAATTAAGGATCACCGAAGTAATGTCTAAACCCAACGATTCAAAGCAAAGATAAAGGATACCGGAACAAGGAAACGCCATTTTCAATTGTCTCAATAACTAGATCAGAATGAGAAAGGAAAATCGATTCTAGACGAGATAAACAAAAGAGGTTAGAGACGGCTCAATAAATGTCTAAGGATTTCCCTTCGAGCTCTTTGAGAATTACCCAACTTGAGTTATGAGTACGAATGAGATTTCTTTTTTTTATTCCTTCCAAAAAAAAAAAAAACGACTCAAATCCTAATCTAATTGATGATTTTATGGATCCATTTGCCACTATATACAATACATAAATTCGAATCATTCTTTCTCGAGCCGTACGAGGAGAAAACCTCCTATACGTTTCTAGGGGGGGCATTGTTCATCTATATCTATCCCAATGAGCCATCTATCGAATCGTTGCAATTGATGTTCGATCCCGAAGAGAAGGAAGAGATCTTCGTAAAGTGGGTTTTTACGATCCGATAAAGAACCAAACTTATTCAAATGTTCCTGCTATTCTATATTTCCTTGAAAAAGGCGCTCAACCTACAGGAACTGTTCATGATATTTCAAAGAAGGCGGAAGTATTTAAGGAACTTCGAATTAATCAAACGAAATAAAATTTATGAAATAGAAAAAAAGATTGAGTGAAATAACTGGCAATTGGGGGGATTGCCATCAATCAGATGGTTTTCGTTGGGACTCTACGAATAAATAAGGGATCAATCTTGCTATTGTTTGTACTTCTATTGAAAACCAGAGATTTTTTTCCTACTTCTTCTTTATTTATTCCCCCCCACACACTTCATTTCTTATCTATGTAGTGCCAATCCAACACAAGTCTTTATTTTCTTTATTTCATTTTTTTTCTCAAAATTCAATTTCTATTGACAATGGTGTATCGATCAAATATAATTCGATCGTGGATAAATAGATCTATTTATCTACGTCCCATAAGTTTGTTTCTTTACTTCACTAGGTTCGCCGGATTCACTGTGACACAAGAAGTATCTTCTTAAGATAATGAAAAAAAAAAAATGATCAAAACAGGAGGGTCCACAAATTTTTACATCTATCTATATTTATCCGTGAATCCGTTGTATTTGAATCTGATCTGAACATTTTGATGTTCATAATTGATCATCAAATGTTTCTTTTAGATTTGTTGCTAGTTCAATGTTTTGATGGGGTAGGGCAATCCAATCTCTTTATTTATTTATTTATTTTTTGATTCCGATCGTATCTACACACCATATTTATACGGGTTGCTAACTCAACGGTAGAGTACTCGGCTTTTAAGTGCGGCTAGGATCTTTTACACATTTGGATGAAGCAACAGATTCGTCCATACCATTGGTATGGTTTGTAAGACCACGACTGATCCTGAAAGGGAATGAATGGAAAAAAGAGCATGTCGTATCAATGGAGAACTCTGAGAATACTTCCTGGGTCGGTAGAAAATCTTGTTTTGATTCTTGGAACGGTACCAAATCAATTCACAGTTTGGTCGAGTGAATAAATGGATAGAGCCCTAATGGCTCCAATTATAAGGAAACCAAAAGCAACGAGCTCGGTTCATAATTCGAATGATTACCCGATCTAATTAGACGTTAAAAATAGATTAGTGCCTGATGCGGGAAAGGGTTCTCCTGTGAGTGGATCATCGATTCCTTTTTTTTTTCATGAATCCTAACTATTAACTATTCTTTCTCTATTATGGAGTGGAGACGAATGTGTAGAAGAAACGGTATACTGATAAAGAGAATTTCTTCCAAAGTCAAAAGAGCGATCGGGTTGCAAAAATAAAGGATTTCTAACCATCTCTTGTAACTATAACGAACACAAACAAATTGGATGGAAAGAGAGAGGATCCGTTCATTGGACTCCCCGTCTCCGGGGTATCTATTCTTTTCTTACTATATACCCTGTTCTGACCGTATCGCACTATGTATCATTTGATAACCCAAGAAATCCCCCGTGCCTTTGTATAATTTCAAATGGAGGAATTACAAGGATATTTCGAAATAGATAGATCTAGGCAACAACACTTCCTATATCCGCTTCTATTTCAGGAGTATATCTACGCACTTGCTCATGATCATGGTTTAAATGGATCGATTTTTTACGAACCTATGGAAAATTTCGGTTATGACAATAAATCCAGTTCACTAATTGTGAAACGTTTAATTACTCGAATGCATCAACAGAATCATTTGATTCTTTCGGTTAATGATTCCAACGAATCTATTTTCGTTGGGCACAACAAGAATTTGTATTTTCAAATGGTATCAGAGGGTTTTGCAGTCATTATGGAAATTCCATTCTCGCTGCGATTAGTATCTTCCCTAGAAGAAAAAGAAATAGCAAAATCTCATAATTTACGATCTATTCATTCAATATTTCCCTTTTTCGAGGACAAATTATCACATTTAAATCATGTGTCAGATATACTAATACCTCATCCCATCCATCTGGAAATCTTGGTTCAAACCCTTCACTGCTGGATACAAGATGCCCCCTCTTTGCATTTATTGCGATTCTTTCTCCACGAGTATCGTAATTCGAATAGTCTCATTACTCCAAAGAAATCCATTTCTCTTTTTTCAAAAGAGAATCAAAGATTCTTCTTGTTACTATATAATTCTCATGTATATGAATGTGAATCCGTATTAGTGTTTCTCCGTAAACAATCTTCTCATTTACGATCAACATCCTCTGGAACTTTTCTTGAGCGAACACATTTCTATGGAAAAATAGAACATCTTGTAGTAGTGCTTCGTAATGATTTTCAGAAGACCCTATGGTTGTTCAAGGACCCTTTCATGCATTATGTCAGATATCAAGGAAAATCCATTCTGGCTTCAAAGGGGACTCATCTTCTGATGAAGAAATGGAAATCTCACCTTGTCTATTTTTGGCAATGTCATTTTTACTTGTGGTCTCTACCGGACAGGATCCATATAAACCAATTATACAATCATTCCTTATATTTTCTGGGCTATCTTTCAAGTGTACGACTAAACATTTCGGTGGTAAGGATTCAAATGCTAGAGAATTCATTTCTAATAGATACTTCTATTAATAAATTCGAGACCCTAGTCCCAATTATTCCTCTGATTGGATCAGT